AAAAACGAGTTAAAGTGGATTGGCCCACACTAGCACTTCCACGTAATAACTCTACTAAAGGCGATCCTATTACAGGAATAGCTTCAGGTACGCCTGTCACGATTTTTACTGCCCAATAACCAATTTGGTCCCGAGGTAAGGAATAACCAGTTACACCAAAAGATGCAGTCAATACAGCCAAAACCACACCCGTAACCCAAGTTAATTCGCGAGGTTTTTTAAATCCACCTGTGAGATACACACGAAATACGTGCAGGATCATCATGAGAACCATCATACTTGCTGACCATCGATGAACTGATCGGATTAACCAACCAAAGTTGGCCTCAGTCATGATGTATTGAACAGAGGAAAAAGCCTCTGTAACGGTTGGACGATAGTAAAAAGTCATAGCAAAACCCGTAGCTACTTGTACTAGAAAACAAGTAAGTGTGATCCCCCCTAAACAATAAAATATGTTGACATGAGGAGGAACATATTTACTAGTTATATCATCTGCAATCGCCTGAATCTCAAGACGTTCCTCAAACCAATCGTATACTTTATTGAGATAGGTAACCCAATGGAACTCCCCCTCTGAGAACCGTATATGAGAATTTCATCTCGTACGGCTCAAGCGGAAACACACAAATACTGATTTCAACGGATATATAATAGAAAATGAAAAACTTCATTAACCACTTGATTCGATTTGCCTCGAAGATACGAAGTAACAAAAATCCGGAATCTCTTCTTTGTGATGATAATGCCAAAAAATATCAAGTTGGCTCATCTGTCTTTCTTTATGTTGATCGTTACAGGCCTCTTGAATCTTCTCTTCCCTATTTTTTATTTGTTATTTGATTTATTGTTTTTTTTTTTTTTTTTTTTTTTGCGCGTACTGCGGATTTACTCTTGTTTTACTATTGATAGGAATTCTCTTGTTGAGACCCTATGAATCAATTGAAACCTCAGATTCATACTAGAACCACGATGATTTAGCCTCAAGCTAAACTCAAAGGTTCTCTGAGTAAGAACCTTTGATGATCACTTATTGAATGAATGGATGTAATGACTCAACAAAATCTAGAGAAAGAGTTATCCTTCGGTCAAAATAAATCTGAAGGAATAAAATTCGTTTGATTTAGGAAATACCTATTTGAATTTTTTTTGAGTCCGGTTGCGAGGTCTGAATAAATAGTAGGTATGAATCATAGTTCAAATATTTCTTTTCTTGATCTATTCTATATATTCCGTGCTCCAGATACTAGAATAAATATCCGACGAGGTAGAATCATCTTGATAGAGATAACAGGTCCATTCTATGTATTATCAATAGGATCAATTATAACAAGTCACACACTCATATTCCGGAAATACCGAAACAAAAAAATTCCACGGTCGAACTACCAGAATAGAATGGTCTAGAAATCCAAGTCTAAAGTAATTTTTTCTTTGATTGAAAGACTAGGACTTCATAGTTCTTATAAACCTAACTCATTGAAATTCCATCCAGTAAAACGGAAGAATTATAAATTTCCAAAATAATAGATAGGAATATCGCAAATAGAGCCATTGCGACCCCCATAAGTGGTGTAGTCCCCCATCCCGGAGCTACTTTACCATATTCCGAATTCAATGGTTTCAATAAATCCCCTACAGTAGTTCGTCTTGGCCCAGATCTAGAACTATCCTCAACGGTTTGTGTAGCCATAAATCCTATTTAATGATTGGTTGAGATCTGTTGACTTTGTATACTATTCCGTTGTAGTTGTAAATAAACGATCTTATCGTAGATCCATTGTGATCTTGAAATTATCTAAAAATGGAAACAGCAACCCTAGTCGCCATCTCCATATCCGGTTTACTTGTAAGCTTTACTGGGTACGCCTTATATACCGCTTTTGGGCAACCCTCTCAACAACTAAGAGATCCATTCGAAGAACACGGGGACTAGTTGAAGTAATGAGCCTCCCAATATGGGAGGCTCATTACTTCAATTAAATTATTTCGAAAGGTTATTTCATTTTTTTAGTCGGAACCTTAGGTGGTTCTCGAAAAAAGATAGCGAAAAAAATTATCCCTAAAGTCGAGACTAAAAGGAATGTATAAACCAATGCTTCCATGGATTCGATCGTGGTTTACAATTATAGCTTCCACACCTATTCATTTGGGATCATTTATCATATCATATAAAGAAAGAAAAAAAGTCAAAGAAAGGTGATTCAAGTCAAGATTTCTCTGATACCCAATGTCAAATAAAAAAAAAAATAGAGGCGAAAGATACCACAACAATGTCGTATCAGACTACTTGTCTCCTTGTAGTTGGATCTCCAAGTTTTTGGAATGCTCCAAATTCCACTTGAGCATCCAAATCTGGATCAATACCAGCAAAAACATCTCTGAACAAGGTTCTAGCGCCATGCCAAATGTGTCCGAAAAAGAAGAGCAAAGCAAACGTAGCATGCCCAAAAGTGAACCAACCCCTTGGACTGCTACGAAAAACACCATCGGATTTCAAAGTAGCCCGATCTAATTCAAAAATTTCACCTAATTGGGCACGTCTAGCATATTTTTTCACAGTAGCAGGATCAGAATAACTTACTCCATTAAGTTCGCCACCATAGAACTCAACAGTAACACCTACTTGTTCAACACTATACTTTGATTCTGCCCTTCTAAAAGGAACATCAGCTCTCACAATTCCGTCTTCATCTACCAAAACTACCGGAAATGTTTCAAAAAAAGTAGGCATACGACGTACAAAAAGCTCGCGCCCTTCTTTATCTCTAAAGACGGGGTGTCCTAACCATCCAACAGCAATTCCATCCCCATTGTCCATTGAGCCTGCTCTGAATAATCCCCCCTTTGCCGGATTATTACCAATATAATCATAAAAAGCTAATTTTTCGGGAATTTTAGACCAAGCTTCCGATAAACTAAGATTTTCGGCTAGCCCGGCACTAACTCTTCGATATATTTCTTGCTGAAAGTATCCCTGATCCCACTGATAACGAGTAGGACCAAATAATTCGATTGGGGTAGTTGCTGAACCATACCACATAGTTCCAGCAACAACAAAAGCTGCAAAAAAAACAGCAGCGATACTACTGGAAAGTACAGTTTCAATATTGCCCATACGTAATCCTTTGTATAGACGTTGAGGCGGACGAACACTAAGATGGAATAGGCCTGCTAATATGCCCAATGTACCCGCTGCAATATGATGAGAGGCTATTCCTCCCGGAACAAAAGGATCAAAACCTTCCGCGCCCCACGCTGGATTTACAGATTGTACTTTTCCAGTTAGTCCATAAGGATCGGACACCCATATTCCAGGACCATACAAACCTGTTACATGAAATGCGCCAAAGCCAAAGCAAGCTACCCCTGAGAGAAATAAATGAATTCCAAAGATCTTGGGCAAATCCAAAGAAGGTTTTCCCGTACGTTCATCACAGAATATTTCTAGGTCCCAATATACCCAATGCCAGATAGCTGCCAAGAAGCACAAACCGGAAAACACTATGTGTGCCCCTGCCACACCTTCATAACTCCAAATACCCGGATTTGTTATAGTTCCTCCTGAAATACTCCAACCGCCCCACGAATTGGTTATTCCTAAACGAGTCATGAAGGGTATAACGAACATACCTTGTCTCCACATCGGATCAAGAACGGGATCAGAGGGATCAAAAACCGCTAATTCATATAAAGCCATCGAACCAGCCCAACCAGAAACTAGAGCTGTATGCATTATATGAACAGAAAGCAATCGACCGGGATCATTCAATACGACAGTATGAACACGATACCAAGGTAAACCCATGGAAATACCTCTTTATCAAAGAAAAATAGACACTATGCCACTTTATTTTATCGCATTGGAAAAGACTATATATATATACTAACCATGTACCTAACCTTTTCAGTAGATTCCGTATCGGAAAGGATTAATATTTATTCCATTCCATTGAAAATAACGTGAAAATAACGGAACAATTTTGTTCGTAAGAACAAAGAGAAGCAGATCTATTCTATACCCGATAAGTACCAATACGCAATGGGAGGATTGGTCCCATTTTTGGGGAACGAATGGATAGATACTTGTTTATCATTCGAACGATCGATTTCTTCGTTCAAATTTTTTCTTTATTCATTCTGTCTTACTCTATAAACTTTCCAATCTATGTATCAAATAGAATAAAGAGAAAAAAGGGATGAAGACAATAAACCATTGATTGTTACGTTTCCATATTAAAGTGAAGTATAGTACTAAATTTTTTTCTTTAATTTAATGCCCATTGGTGTTCCAAAAGTACCTTTTCGGAGTCCTGGAGAGGAAGATGCGGTTTGGGTTGACATATAGTGCGACTTGTCAGACATATTGGGTCATATGGGATTTACCCGTTCTCTCCCCTGATCGAGATATCCTCTGTTTCGCCCAAGAGATATTGTATTGAGTGAGGCATCAATCAATCATTCGGAGCGTGAAGTGCAATTAGATCAATTTATTTTATATTGGGGATCAATATTATCAATTTAGAAGAATTTATGGTTTACTTGGACTGATAAAATAAAGTATCCAGGCTCCGTTCAGAAAATACCAAATCGATAACAAATTGTTAATATAATATATGTATGATTACCACTTGTATCATAAATGATTCTTATACCTACTATTACTTTATACCTACTATTACTATAGTAGTGATAGTAGTGATCCCAAATTGCCGACCAACGGAATAGTATGATGAATACATCAAATAGTTTTGGGAAAGCAAGACAAAAAAAAAGGAAGTCATAACAAAAAAATGGTACTGAGACCATTTGTCCTATATGTGCAAATAGAATTCGGACAGATCTTTTCCCGGGGTAGACCATGAACCTAAAAGAATTGAAAGGACCCATTCAGGAACAAGACAATGACATCGTGATTTTAATATCGATGAAACAATACATCAATGATAGGTTAGTTTAATAAGTTCAGTAATCTCTTTTTTTTTTAGAGGGAAGGGAGC